AAAAGAATGCATAGATACTTTTTTCTAATTTGAAATCATTCGAACAATCGGATGATCCGATCAATCCCGTTCGTTACAATTTCTCTTTATTCTCTTCCTCTATGAACCTTCCAGTCCTATCTATATAGAAAGTATATATCTATACACTAATATTCTAAATTAGAATCTATATAGCTATAATTCTATCTATATAATAATATGAAGTTCTATATTATATCTATATTATATATAGAATAATATAATATATAATAAATAATAAGATATAAAAATAATAAAAATATAATAATAAGATATAAAAGAAGATATAAAAAATATAAAAAGAAAAAAAAATATAAAAAGAAAAAAAAATATAAAAAGATAGAAAAATTAGAATATAAAAATAGAAAAAAAAAAAAGAGAAAAAATGATGAAGACAAGAAAACCATTGTTACGTTTCCATATTAAAGTAAAGTATAGTACTTCATTTTTTTCTTTATCTTAATGCCCATTGGTGTTCCAAAAGTACCTTTTCGGAGTCCTGGAGAGGAAGATGCAGCTTGGGTTGACGTATAGTGCGACTTGTCAGACATATTGGTCATATGGTATTTCCCCATTATCTCCCCCGATCGAGTATTCTCTGTTTCGCCCAATCCAATAAATATATATTTATTCAATATTTTATTGATTGAATCATCAATAATTTGGAGCGTGAAGCACAATAATTCCTATTGGGGATCAATATTCTCAATTCAAATAATTAATGGTTTACTTGGACTGATAAAAGAAAGTATCCAGGCTCCGTTCAGAGAATACCAAATTGGAAATGATAAGAGTAAAAGTAATATAATGGGAGTGTAAATTTCATAATTTCAATAAGAAATATTAAATAAAGAATAAAAAAAAAAAAAATAGAAATTTAATTAAATTCTTAAGAAATTATGAACTTCATTAGTATTAGTAATTAAAGAGTTAGTAATTAAATAGAATAGAATATAACTTACTAAGAATAGAATATAACTTACTATAAGAGAATCTTATAATATAATCTATTATGTAGAATATATGATGATTACACGATTACCGCTTGTATCATAGACTATTATTAGAATTACTATAGGTATAATCTCAAACTTCTTACCAATGGAGTAGTATGATGAATACATCGAATATTTTGGGGAAAGGTATCAAACAATTGAAAAAAAAAAAAGAAGTGGTACTGGAATCATTTGACCTATATGCGCAAATGGAATTCGGGCAAATCTTCCCCCGGAGTAGAACAAGAACCTAAAAGAATTGAAAGGCCCATTCAGGAACAAGAAAATTACATCGTTATTTGAATTTCGATGAAACAATACATCAATGAGAAGTTAGTTCAATAAGTTCATAAAATTCTTTTTTCTTTTTTACATTCTAAAATATAGGGAAGGGGAAGGAGGGCAAAACTCATGTAAAAAAAAAAAAGAAATAGGACTGGAATCAACACATTGATTTTTTTTTTCGCAATTCTTTCGAACCGTATGCATCCAAAGGTGCACGTACGGTTCCTCAGGGATACAATTTTGTCCTAATCAACCGACTTCATCGAGAAAGATTACTTTTTTTAGGCCAAGAGGTTGATAGTGAGATCTCGAATCAACTTGTTGGTCTCATGGTATATCTCAGCATAGAAGATGATACTAGGGATCTTTATTTGTTTTTAAATTCTCCAGGCGGATGGGTAATACCAGGAATAGCCATTTATGATACTATGCAATTTGTGTCACCGGATGTACATACAATATGTATGGGATTAGCCGCTTCAATGGGATCTTTCATTCTGGTCGGAGGAGAAATTACCAAACGTCTAGCATTCCCTCACGCTTGGCGCCAATGAGTTTTTTTATTTGAGAAAAAAAAAGAATACTATGCCTTCGCTGTATCGAATATGAATCAAATAAAGAATAAGTAATAATAGCATGGCACTTCGAGTTCGATATGAACAAACCATTATTGTTTTTTTTTTTTTTTTCTAACATGAGATTTTGTATCGAGATAGTAGTATGAAAAAAGGGTTATTCCCAATTTGATTTATGTGTCAAGCAAGAGTCAATTTCAGCGTCACAAACCATTATTCTTCCACACCAGAAGTATCTTTCTTATTTTTATGTTATGAGAGAAAGAGTCAAAAAAATGGAAAAAATCATTTTCTCCTTCTTGGATCATATCAAAAAGAAACTTTGGGATTGCTAAACCACAGACGAGATAAATATATAAAGCAACAGAACCATCATAGTATCTTTTTTCCTACTACGAAAGGAAGGGTGGTAAATGGATCATTTAACGATTTGGATCGGATGGGTTCTATTTATTCTTTTCCATAGAAGAAATTCTATCGAAAAAAGAAATTCCATTGCAGAGCCGTATGCAATGTTCAAAAGATGCCCGTACGGTTGTTAAATTCTATTTTTTCTTGTTATTTTGATTCCCCCTTACTTTAACCCAATCGTGCGATATATAGATAGAAGAACCGTTCATGATGTTATATCAATATAATCAGGGTTATGATTCACCAACCTGCTAGTTCTTTTTACGAGGCACAAGCAGGGGAATTTATCCTGGAAGCAGAAGAACTATTGAAGCTTCGCGAAACTCTCACAAAAGTTTATGTACAAAGAACGGGCAACCCTTTATGGGTTATATCCGAAGATATGGAAAGGGATGTTTTTATGTCAGCAACAGAAGCCCAAGCTCATGGCATCGTTGATCTTGTAGCGGTCGAAAATGAAAATACTGGGAATTCCGTATAAATATAAGAATTCCATTGAAAAATTAGAAATTTCCGTATGAATAGAAATCATTCATAATCATCAACCATCAGGTTAAGATCGATCTAAGCCAACCCGCTCTATTCTATCTAGAATGAGATTCTATAGACATGCCATGCCAACCATTAAACAACTTATTAGAAACGCAAGACAGCCAATAAGAAATGTCACGAAATCTCCCGCTCTTCGAGGATGTCCTCAGCGTCGAGGAACATGTACTAGGGTGTATGTGCGACTCGTTCAGTTCAGATCATGAGTTTGAAGAAATGCAAACCAGTCTAAACGACCACTACCAATGAATTAGGATAGATAGAGTAGAAGACGGCCTTTTAATTGACTTTTCTCTAAAAATGAAGATCTATCAGCTACCTAATTATGTTATGAATTTATGGTTTCTATTGGTGCAAATCCAATCACTCCGTTTGAGATGAGAAGGAATTCTCCATTGGTAACAAATAGTTATCCATTAAGCGGAGGAAAAAGGTTATGCTCCTATTCCTATTCTTGAAAAAACGGACTAATAGGGTCAGCTACCTAGCCAACTTTCAGAATTAAATGCCGTCACTGTATGGATAACTTTTTTGTGAAAAGGGTTATTACTTTCTAATTAGATAATTCGAATTGAAAAAAGAATTCTAATTGAAAAATGGATGGGTAGAGCCAAAAAGTGTGAACTATACAAGTTCACAATAAAATTTGATGAAATGAAAGAATAGGCTCCGGTGTATAGAGAGGACCTCACCGTTTCAGAAGTTGCCATAGAAACGAGGGAATCCACTATTCTTTTTTCTTTAGTAGCAGTCGAATTTCTTATTTCCAGGCAAGATACTTTGAAGAAAGAAAAAATCGTGGTCGGGAAGGTCATAGTCGCAAAAGCCATTGGAATTTATATTTTATATATCGGAAGAATCCGTTTTGTTATTAATCGACCGGAGGAAAAGAATGACTGAAAGAAGAGAAATCAATTAGTTATTCAAAAAAGTTTCATTTGATTCAATGACCAGAGTTAAACGAGGATATACAGCTCGGAGACGTCGAAAAAAGATTCGTTTATTTGCATCAACCTTTATAGGGGCTCATTCAAGACTTACTCGAACGACTACTCAACAAAGAATGAGAGCTTTGGTTTCCTCTCATCGAGATAGGAGCAGGAAAAAGAGAGATTTTCGTCGTTTGTGGATCACTCGGATAAATGCGGTAACTCGTGAGGATAGACTATTCTATAGTTATAGCCTATTCATCCACAATCTGTACAAGAGACAATTGCTTCTGAATCGTAAAATACTTGCGCAAATAGCCCTATCAAATAAGAATTGTTTTGATATTATTTCAAATAAAATCATCAATTAAAAAGAAAATACAAATCAAATAAAAGAATCTTAATAGAATCTATTATACAGTAAACAAGAATGATTGAAACAGGATTTCCCGGAGAATGGACTCCGGGAAGATAGAAGAAAAAGAAATTAAGATTTGAGTAGTAGGAATAAACGAACATCTTTCAAGAAAAAAAGATTTCTTCCCCATTTTTACTTTTTTATAATACAAGAATAAAATCTGGATTCTAGTTTTTTTTTCGAGCAAAACATTAACATGAGCTTGAGTTCCGATTGAAGTATATCTATTTCTTTTTGGTTCTAGGACCAGTAGTTCTAGGGATCGACTCCACTCTCTCCAATTGTTTCTCATTATTACGAAAAGGTAACGAAGATAAAATACGAGCTTGTTTTATAGCAATAGTAATTAATCGTTGTTGTTTCAAGGTCAACCTATTCGTCCGTCTAGATAAGATTTTTCCCTGTTCACTAAGAAATCGACTAATTAAACTCATGTTTCTATAATCGATTCGATCCCCCGATCCAATTGGGGGTAAACGCCTACGAAAAGATCGCTTGGATTTACGAAAAGGTTGTTTGGATTTATCCATGGTTTGCTTATTCCTTGTTTGTTTATTCCTTATATATAAAAGAATCTATAAAATAGAATTCTCTTTTTTTTTTCTTATTCATTTAAGATTCGACCAAAATAGTATTTGTTTTGTATTATATATGTTAAGATGTAAAGTTCTTACTCTTCCCACTACTTGGAAAAATCACACACGCATTCCGTTACATCTATTTCTTTATTTCCCCATGAATCGTATACTTTTGACAATAGCGACAAAATTTTCTCAATTCTAATCGATTGGGTGTATTGTGTCGATTCTTTTGAGTAATATATCTAGAAATGCCCGGCGATTCTTTATTGACACCTTTTCGAACACAACAGGTACATTCCAAAATCACTCTAATTCTGATATCTTTACCCTTGGCCATGAACCTCCTTTTCTTTTTGGATCGATTTTACTTTAGAACTCTCTTCATTATAATTCATTATAAAAAGAAAAGAAAAAGAAAAAAAGAATATATATATATATAATATATATATTATATATATTAAATATTAATAATATTAAATATTAATATATTAATAAAAAAAGATATTAATAAAAATAGATTAATAAAAGTTACTAACTAGAAATGGAATTCGTAAATATTTTCTTTTTCGAATTATTAGAATTAGAATGACTTCGAAGTACTATAATCTAAAGTAAATAGAATTACTATTAATTACTATAACTATAAAGAAAGAGAGTCATATTCATTAATAGAAGAATATTAAGAATATCGTAATAATTAATTAATACAATTTTTTCTAACTATGAATTATTCCTATCCTAATCTCAGTATTTTCTTATTTCTATGTTAGAATTTCTCCTAGAATGGATCCACATTTCCATTTCTTTTCCCCCAAATTCTATCGTAGATTCACTGTATTTTGACTCAGGTTCGATACACTCTTTCTTTTTTTTTTTTTAGGATAGGAAAGAAAAAGGGAGCGAAATTGGAGCCGTGTTACGTAGAATTGTATCTCAAATCTTCTTCATTTCTTCACAGATCAATACAAGAATTCAATCAGGATGAAAAAAAAGGGAATGACAAGGCATCTGGAAATAAACGATTAATTTCTATCAATAGACCTGCTAAAGACCCAAACCATAGAGTGGTTAGCACAGGTGCCGTTGAGAGATATGTTTTTATATCTCGCATTGAAAATCCTCCTTCTTATTTTCTCTTTTTTTTTTTTCTTATTTATTTTAATTCTTTATTTGTATTGTATATTGTAATACATATATAGTTCTAGTTTGATATTCTAATACATATAGATCATAGCTAACCCGATCTTTTAGTTCAAGATCATTTGTTTTTGCTTGAAATGAAATTAGAATTAGGAATTACTAACTAAAATGCATATGTACAATGACCCAGCAGATGAAATTTTGTCGCCCCCTAAAAAAAAATGACAAGAACATTCTCTACCTATATCTCTACCTATATAGATAGGTAGAACAAAAAAGAAAGAAGGATGTGGAAAACAAGACATGGATTTTATACAATGACACTGTACAACAATTTTGAAAAGGGATGTAGCGCAGTTTGGTAGCGCGTTTGTTTTGGGTACAAAATGTCACGGGTTCAAATCCTGTCATCCCTACCTATTCTTTCTCGTATGGACAGTTACGAGAGATTCATTGAGTAAGATCGGGAATTTTTGGACATAATCTTTCATTTGTACATACTATATGTACACAAGACTCCTCGGGGGTAAAAAAATCCTTTTATTGAAAATCGTATCTACTTTTATAGGATATAAGAAAGCGCTCTTAGTTCAGTTCGGTAGAACGCGGGTCTCCAAAACCCGATGTCGTAGGTTCAAATCCTACAGAGCGTGATTCCTTTTATGTTATGTCGAATTACAATGAGATAATTTAACAAAACAAAGTAGAATTGCAACTGAAATTTGACCTCCTACAAGGAGGAGGTCAATAAAAAAAAGAGATGTTACTCAATCAAAGGTCCAACTGATCACCGCGCCTGTATTGTAAATATGCAGTTACAAATAATCCTGTTAAAGTAATAGGAATTAGACCTAAGACGATTCCAAATAGAAAAACTTCAATCATTTCGATTTGTTTTAGGGAATAAAAAGAGAGGTAAGATCTATCCCTAAATATTAATCTGAATAATCCGTGAATCTCAATGATCAGGAATTGGCAATTGACGCGGGAGGGAACCATAGAATACCTGAAATGAAATATTATGAGAGGCTTTGATTTTTGTAAATTGTTTATTGAATTTCATTCATTTCAAATAAGTCGTATCTTGTTCAAACCAATAAATAGAGCTGGGGTTATAGTTGAAGCAGCCAGTAAAAAACCAAAATAACTAGTTAGAATAGGCATGAAAGAGCTAAATTAGATATTTTCTTTTACTACATATATGAATAAAACATTTACCTAAGTCTCAATCCAAAAACGACGGTAAGAAAAACGAATTTAAAGAATTCGTTTAGTTCCAATTGAAAGTTCTTGATTCAAAAGAAAGCCTTGACTTTTTCAAAAAATTTCAAATTATTGAATATTTTCATTTTCTTTTATTTCTTTCTTTGAATTTTTTATTTTGGACCAATTCGATTCAAAGAAGAGCAACTTCTATTACCCTTTTAGATTCTATATTAAAGAATCCCATCTTTGTTTTGTATTGTAGTTCCATAAGGAAAGAACTCTTAGGGGGATCTAATGTAACAACAGTTGCATCACAAATATGGATTGTTCCAACGATCTCTTTTTTTTTTTTCTTTTCGCAAATATTCAAAATACTAAATAGAAAAAAAAAAA